AACCCATTTTAGTGGAAGGGCGTGCTATTTGTTTACACCCATTGGTTTGTAAAGGATTCAACGCAGACTTTGATGGGGATCAAATGGCTGTTCATGTACCTTTATCTTTGGAGGCCCAAGCGGAGGCCCGTTTACTTATGTTTTCTCATATGAATCTTTTGTCTCCGGCCATTGGGGATCCCATTTCCGTACCAACTCAAGATATGCTTATCGGGCTCTATGTATTAACGAGTGGGAATCGTCGAGGTATTTGTGCAAATAGATATAATCCATGGAGTCGAAGAAACTATCAAAATGAAAAATGGAACAATCAGAATTATAAGTATATGAAAGAACCCTTTTTTTGTAATTCCTATGATGCAATTGGGGCTTATCGTCAAAAAAGAATCAATTTAGATAGTCCTTTATGGCTCCGGTGGCAACTAGATCAACGTGTTGTTGCTTCAAGAGAAGCTCCCATCGAAGTTCACTATGAATCTTTGGGTACCTATCATGAGATTTATGGGCACTATCTAATAGTAAGAAGTGTAAAAAAAGAAATTCTTTTTATATACATTCGAACAACCGTTGGTCATATTTCGTTTTATCGAGAAATTGAAGAAGCTATACAAGGATTTTTTCGAGCCTGCTCATATGGTACTTAATCATATCTTGCTAAGTAACTCTATGATACCAATGGAATTCGGCCCGCCCGAGTTCAACCAGGACCATAGTTCGTGAATTTCTACGCGAATTAAGATCGAGAAAAGGAAGTTTTCCAATCACTAACTTAAACCCATTCATTGTCGAATCCCACTCAGCGGAATATGGAGGTACTTATGGCAGAAGGGGCAAATCTGGTCTTTCACAATAAAGTAATAGATGGAATTGCCATGAAACGACTTATTAGCAGATTAATAGATCATTTTGGAATGGCATATACATCACACATCCTGGATCAAGTAAAGACTCTGGGTTTCCAGCAAGCCACTGCTACATCTATTTCATTAGGAATTGATGATCTTTTAACAATACCTTCTAAGGGATGGCTAGTCCAAGATGCTGAGCAACAAAGTTTTATTTTGGAAAAGCACCACCATTATGGAAATATCCACGCGGTAGAAAAATTACGTCAATCCATTGAGATATGGTATGCTACAAGTGAACATTTGCGACAAGAAATGAATCCTAATTTTAGGATGACTGACCCTTATAATCCCGTTCATATGATGTCTTTTTCAGGAGCTAGAGGAAATGCCTCGCAGGTACACCAATTAGTAGGCATGAGAGGATTAATGTCGGATCCACAAGGACAAATGATTGATTTACCTATTCAAAGCAATTTATGCGAAGGACTCTCTTTAACAGAATATATAATTTCTTGCTACGGGGCCCGTAAAGGAGTTGTGGATACTGCGGTCCGAACATCAGATGCTGGATATCTCACGCGAAGACTTGTTGAAGTAGTTCAACATATTGTTGTACGTAGAAGAGATTGTGGCACCATCCGAGGTATTTCTGTGAGTCCCCAAAACGCTACGATACCGGAAAGAATTTTTATACAAACACTAATTGGTCGTGTATTAGCAGATGATATATATATGGGCCCGCGGTGCATTGCCGCTAGAAATCAGGATATTGGGGTTGGACTTGTCAATCGATTGATAACCTTTCGAGTCCAACCAATATCTATTCGAACTCCCTTTACATGTAGAAATACATCTTGGATCTGTCGATTATGCTATGGTCGGAGTCCTACTCACGGCGACCTGGTCGAATTAGGAGAAGCGGTAGGTATTATTGCGGGACAATCCATTGGAGAGCCGGGTACTCAACTAACATTAAGAACTTTTCATACTGGCGGAGTCTTCACGGGGGGTACTGCAGAACATGTACGAGCCCCTTCTAATGGAAAAATAAAATTCAATGAGGATTTGGTTCATCCCACACGTACACGTCACGGCCACCCTGCCTTTCTATGTTATATAGACTTGGATGTCACTATTGAGAGTGAAGATATTATACATAATGTGAATATTCCGCCAAAAAGTTTTCTTTTAGTTCAAAATGAGCAATATGTAGAATCAGAACAAGTGATTGCTGAAATTCGTGCGGGAACATCCACTTTGAGTTTTAAAGAAAAGGTTCGAAAACATATTTATTCTGACTCAGAGGGAGAAATGCACTGGAGTACCGACGTGGATCATGCACCTGAATTTACATATGGTAATGTTCATCTCTTACCAAAAACAAGCCATTTATGGATATTAGCCGGAAGGCCACACAAACCCATTGTGGCCCCGCGTTCGCTCCATAAGGATCAAGACCAAACGAACGCCCATTTGATTTCTGTCGAACAAAGATATATTTCTAACTCTTCAGTGACCAAGGCTCACACGAGACATAAATTTTTGAGTTCAGATCCTTCTATTTCTAGTAAGAAAGGGGGTAGTATTCCTGATTATTCAAAACGGAATCGAATCGTAAGAACTGGGCATTATAATCTCATATATCCTGACAAAAATTCCGGTTTATTGGCAAAGAGACGACGAAATAGATTCACCATTCCATTTCAATCGACTCAAGAACGAGAGAAAGAATTAATGCCCACTTCAGGTATCTCGATTGAAATACCCATAAATGGCAGTTTCCGGAGAAAGAGTATTCTTGCTTATTTTGATGATCCTAGATACCGAAGAGCTAGTTCGGGAATTACAAAATATGGGACTATAGAGGCGCATTCAATTATAAAAAAAGAGGGTTTGATTGAATATCGAGGAGTCAAAGAATTTAGAGCAAAATGCCAAATGCAAGTAGATCGGTTTTTTTTCATTCCCGAGGAAGTACATATCTTACCACGATCTTCTTCCATAATGGTACGTAACAATAGTCTCATTGGAGTAGATACACAAATCACTTTAAATACAAGAAGCCGGGTAGGCGGGTTGGTCCGAGTAGAGAAGAAAAAAAAAAAGATTGAACTAAAAATCTTTTCGGGAAATATCCATTTTCCTGGAAAAACAGATAAAATATCCCGACACAGGGGCATTTTGATACCGCCGGGAAGGGGACAAACAAAACCGAAACATTTGAAAAACTGGATCTATGTCCAACGAATCACACCTACTAAGAAAAGGTATTTTGTTTTGGTTCGACCCGTAGTCACATATGAAATAACGGACGGTATAAGTTTATCAACACTTTTCCCTCAGGATCTGTTGCAGGAAAGGGATAAGGTGCAACTTCAAGTTGTCAATTATATACTTTATGGAAATGGCAAGCCGATTCGGGGAATTTCTGACACAAGTATTCAATTAGTTCGGACTTGTTTAGTATTGAATTGGGACCAAGACAAAAAAAGTGCGTCTATTGAAGAGGCGCGTGCCTCCTTTGTTGAAGTAAAGACAAATGGTATGATTCGAAATTTCCTAAGAATCGATTTAGTGAAATCCACCATTTCGTATGCCGGGAAAAGGAACGATCCATCAGATTCAGGATTGCTTTTTGATAATGGATCATATCGTATGAATCCTTTTTTTTCTATTTATTCAAAAACAACAAAAACAAGACTTCAACAATCTTTTAGCCAAAATTATGAAACGGTTCGTACGTTGTTGAATAGAACGAAGGAATGCCAATCTTTTCTCATTTTGTCATCAGCCAATTGTTTTCGAATGGGTCCATTCAAGGGTCTAAAATATTACAACGAACCCGACCCGCGAATTTCAATTAGGAATTCGTCGGGTCCTTTTGGAACAGCTCTTCAAATTGCTAATTTTTTTTCTTTTTACCGTTTAATAACTCATAATCAGATCTTGGTAACTAACTATTTGCAACTTGACAATTTAAAACAAACTTTTCGAGTAATGAAATATTATTTAATCGATGAAAATAGGAAGGTTTATAATCCCGATCCGGTAAGTAACAGTATTTTGAATCAGTTCAAATTGAATTGGTATTGTCTTCACCACAATTCTTGTGAAGAGACTTCCACAAAAATAAGTCTTGGACAATTTCTTTGTGAAAATGTATGTATAGCCAAAAACGGGCCACACTTAAAGGCGGGTCAAGTTCTAATTGTTCAAGTTGGCTCTGTAGTAATAAGAGCAGCGAAGCCCTATTTGGCCACCCCAGGAGCAACTGTTCATGGCCATTATGGGGAAATCGTTTATGAAGGAGATACATTAGTTACATTTATATATGAAAAATCGAGGTCTGGTGATATAACGCAAGGCCTTCCAAAGGTGGAACAAGTCTTAGAAGTTCGTTCGCTTGAGTCAATATCGATGAATCTAGAAAGGAGGATTGACGCTTGGAATGAGCGTATAACAGGAATTCTTGGATTTCCTTGGGGATTCTTGATTGGCGCCGAGCTAACTATAGTGCAAAGTCGTATCTCTTTAGTTAATAAGATCCAAAAGGTTTATCGATCCCAAGGGGTACAGATCCATAATAGGCATATAGAAATTATTGTACGTCAAATAACATCAAAAGTCTTGGTTTCGGAAGATGGAATGTCTAATGTTTTTTTACCAGGAGAGCTAATTGGATTGTTGCGAGCGGAACGAACAGGGCGTGCTTTGGAAGAAGCGATCTCTTACCGAGCCATCTTATTGGGAATAACGAGAGCTTCTTTGAATACTCAAAGTTTTATATCCGAAGCGAGTTTTCAAGAAACTGCTCGAGTTTTAGCAAAAGCTGCTCTCCGGGGCCGTATCGATTGGTTGAAAGGTCTAAAAGAAAACGTGGTTCTGGGAGGAATGATACCTGTTGGTACCGGATTCAAAGGATTAGTACATCGTTCAAGCCAACATAGGAGCATTCCTTTGAAAAACAAAAAGAAGAATCTATTTGAGGGGGAAATGAACGATATTTTGTTTTACCACAGAGAATTTTTTAATTCTTGTGTTTAAAAAAAATGGAAATCATCCATCAAAACCCTAGTTTAGGTAATTTAAGAACGGATTCCTCCTATTTATCTGTTCTGTATTTCTTATGGGCATTTTCTTTTTTTTTTTAATAAATAGATAATAAGGAATAGAAAGGAATTTTTGGTTTGGATTGTGTATCAACGGCCAATTAGCTGTTGAAGAGAAGGTTCCGTCGGAACAATTTTTTATTTCGGGATACCTCATCTCTTAAAAAAAAAGAGAAAGTGCGAGGAGAAATGACAAGAAGATATTGGAACATCAATTTGGAAGAGATGATGGAAGCGGGAGTTCATTTTGGCCATGGTACTAGGAAATGGAATCCTAGAATGTCACCCTATATCTCGGCAAAGCGTAAAGGTATTCATATTACAAATCTTACTAGAACTGCTCGTTTTTTATCAGAAGCTTGTGATTTAGTTTTTGATGCAGCAAGTAAAGGAAAACAATTTTTAATTGTTGGGACAAAAAATAAAGCAGCTGATTCAGTAGCACGGGCTGCAATAAGGGCTCGGTGTCATTATGTTAATAAAAAATGGCTTGGGGGTATGTTAACGAATTGGTCCACCACAGAAACGAGACTTCATAAATTCAGAGACTTGAGAATGGAACAAAAGGCGGGAAGACTGGCCTGTCTTCCGAAGAGAGATGCAGCCATGTTGAAGAGACAGTTATCTCACTTGCAAACATATCTGGGTGGGATTAAATATATGACAGGGTTACCGGATATTGTAATCATCGTTGATCAGCAAGAAGAATATACAGCCCTTCGGGAATGTATTACTTTGGGAATTCCAACGATTTGTTTAATCGATACAAATTGCGACCCCGATCTTGCAGATATTTCGATTCCGGCAAATGATGACGCTATAGCCTCAATACGATTAATTCTCACCAAATTAGTATTCGCAATTTGTGAAGGTCGTTCTAGCTATATAAGAAATCCTTGATTCATAATAAAAAATGGAATTCTCGAATTAGAATTAATAGAGTAGAATCGGTTAGGATTCCGGAATATCAAAAAAGATATAAAAATAGCTGGGGATATGATGTGATTAGTTGGTATTATATACGATTGAAGTAGACAAGTCGAGAAAGCAATGGTTGAATCAAAATAATATTTTTTTTTAAGGTTATATTTCTGCCAGAGGACAATATGAATGTTCTATCATGTTCAATCAATACACTAAAGGGATTATATGATATATCCGGTGTGGAAGTCGGCCAACATTTCTATTGGCAAATAGGTGGTTTTCAAGTCCACGGCCAAGTACTTATTACTTCTTGGGTTGTAATTGCTATCTTATTAAGCTCAGCCGCCATAGCTGCTCGGAATCCGCAAACAATTCCGACTGACGGTCAGAATTTCTTTGAATATGTCCTTGAATTCATTCGAGACGTGAGCAAAACTCAGATTGGAGAAGAATATCGTCCTTGGGTTCCCTTTATTGGGACTATGTTTCTCTTTATTTTTGTTTCTAATTGGTCAGGGGCTCTTTTACCTTGGAAAATCATACAGTTACCTCATGGGGAATTAGCCGCACCTACGAATGATATAAATACGACTGTAGCTTTAGCTTTACTCACGTCAGTGGCATATTTCTATGCGGGTCTTACAAAAAAAGGTTTGGGTTATTTTAGTAAATACATTCAACCAACTCCAATTCTTTTACCCATTAACATCTTAGAAGATTTCACAAAACCTCTATCCCTTAGTTTTCGACTTTTCGGAAATATATTAGCCGATGAATTAGTCGTTGTTGTTCTTGTTTCTTTAGTACCTTTAGTAGTTCCTATACCTGTCATGTTTCTTGGATTATTTACAAGTGGTATTCAGGCTCTTATTTTTGCAACTTTAGCCGCAGCTTATATAGGCGAATCTATGGAAGGTCATCATTAATTCATTTTCGAAAGAGTCTTTTTTCTTAGATCAAGTCAATATATGTTTCAAGACAATCTGCTTAGGGAACATACAGGTATGTTCAAAAGGGATATTAGAGGGGGGGTTGATTAGTATAAAAAGGCCGAACTAGGCATATGGAATCGAATGGTTATAAGTCAACTCCTAGAGACGTTTCAATTCAAAGAAAGATTCTAGAATCCAATTGAATTTAAGGAAGAACGCTGGGTTTACGTTATGGAAGAAAGGCATGTATATTGGATAGTAGATATTGACTAGTTATATATGAACTCATATTAAGCCCTACTTGAATTGTGGATATTAATAGAAGTCTTTTTTTATGTTTTTTTTTTTCATTTATTTATTTTATTACTATGAATTGAATGAATAAACAAAAAAATAAAGCAAGAAAGGGTCGAAGAATTCAACAAATGGTTAGAAAGAAGGAAATGATAAATTCAAGTTGTATAGATTCAGGAAAGACTCAACAAAGAAGGACTAAAAAGTAGAAAGCCTTTCTGATGATCTGATGGAATATTTTTATTTCAATTCGGAGTTCTTACTGACTTCGACTGGCTGAATCTTAGTCGATGGAATAATTAAGTCATAATTTTTTCGTCGATTGTATCATTAACCATTTCTTTTTTTTGTGTGAGGAACTTATCATGAATCCACTTATTTCTGCCGCTTCCG